AATAGATTGCCTGACAAAAGGATTACTTTGATAGAGTAAATTATATAATAATTTTATTATATCTATTAAAATTTATATTTGATAGAATCAAACTATCCCTAGAAGTATCAAAAACTTGTGTGCTTCATACACTAAAATATAATTTTTAAAATTAAGTACAACTCAAATATATAAAATTGTAAAAAAGATAAGCTAATAAAGCTAATAGGTTCATACCCTATTTATAAAGGTTTTAATCCTTTTCTTTTTAATTTTAAAAAATTCTTATAAATTTTTATTTATTAATTCAATAGTCCTGGGAACTGTAATTACAGTATCTGCTACTTCTTGATTAAGAATATGAATAGGTCTAGAAATTAATTTATTGTCTTTTATTCCCTTGATAATAAGATCAAAAAATTTATTTTCTTCAGAATCCTCATTAAAATATTTTTTAACTCAAGCTTTAGCGTCCTCTATTTTCTTATTCTCAATTATTTTACTGTATTTATTTTTAAACTTAAAGATAAACATAATAAATTTCAATTTTATATTGATTTCTTCGACAATACTATTAAAAAGAGGGGCGGCCCCGTTCCACTTCTGGTTCCCTAGAGTAATAGAGGGATTAAATTGACAATCAAGATTTTTATTAATGACTTGGCAAAAAATTGCCCCTTTAATAGTATTATCTTACGTAATTAATATAAATTTATTAATTTTTATTATTTTTTTTTCTATAATTTTTGGTAGTTTAGGGGGTATTAATCAAACCTCTTTACGTAAATTAATAGCTTTTTCTTCAATTAATCACTTAGGCTGGATAATAAGAAGATTGATTAGTAGAGAAATAATATGACTCACTTATTTTTTATTTTATAGATTTTTAAATCTTTCAATTATTTTTATATTTAATAGATTTAAATTATTTAATATCAATCAAACTTTTAAAATCTTTAATTCAAATAAATTTATAAATATTGCAATGTTTATTTTACTACTTTCATTAGGTGGACTACCCCCATTTTTAGGGTTTTTTCCAAAATGAATAATTATCGAATTTATGGTAACCAATAATATGTTTTTTCTCTTACTTTTTATAATTGTATTTACTTTAGTTACCTTATACTTCTACTTACGAATTATATATGCCTCTTTATTACTAAATCATTCTATAATAAATTGGAATTTTAAATTCAGAGATAACAACAAATTAAATTTTAAAATCTTAACAATTTTAACCTTCATGTCTTTAATGGGTCTAATAATGATTAACTGATTTTATATGTTTATTTAACTATAACTTAACTTTTAATAAACCTGTTTTATTAAGCTTTATTTTGTTAATATAAATTATTAACTGTGAAAGCTTTAAGTTAAACAAACTAATAGCCTTCAAAGTTATAAATAAAAAAATTTTTTTAAGCTTTAATAAAGTAAATTATTCCTTTAGAATTGCAGTCTAATATCATTGTTGAATATAAAGCCTATGTTAATTTAATTAAAGAAAATAATTTTCATAAATAGATTTACAATCTAACGCCTAATCTTCAGCCATTTAATTTAATTTATAAATTGACTTGCGACAATGATTATTCTCAACAAATCACAAAGATATCGGAACACTATATTTTATTTTTGGAGCATGATCAGGAATAGTTGGTACTTCCCTTAGTATCCTAATTCGAGCTGAACTAGGACATGCCGGCTCCCTAATTGGAGACGATCAAATTTATAATGTAATCGTTACTGCTCATGCTTTTGTAATAATTTTTTTTATAGTTATACCTATTTTAATTGGAGGGTTCGGAAATTGATTAGTCCCTTTAATATTAGGGGCCCCTGATATAGCCTTCCCTCGAATAAATAATATAAGTTTTTGACTACTTCCCCCTTCATTAACTTTACTATTGTCAAGTTCAATTGTAGAAAACGGAGCTGGTACAGGATGAACTGTATACCCTCCTCTTTCTGCCGGAATTGCTCATGCTGGAGCATCAGTTGATTTAGCAATTTTCTCTTTACATTTAGCTGGGATTTCTTCTATCTTAGGAGCTGTAAATTTTATTACAACAGTAATTAATATACGATCAGAAGGAATTACTTTAGATCGAATACCTTTATTTGTTTGATCAGTAGTAATTACTGCAATCTTACTCCTTTTATCATTACCAGTTTTAGCTGGGGCTATTACTATACTTTTAACAGATCGAAATTTAAATACGTCATTCTTTGACCCAGCTGGTGGTGGGGATCCTATTCTTTACCAACACTTATTTTGATTTTTTGGACACCCAGAAGTATATATTTTAATTTTACCTGGATTTGGTATAATTTCTCATATTATTAGTCAAGAAAGAGGGAAAAAGGAAACTTTTGGGTCCTTAGGAATAATTTATGCTATATTGGCTATTGGTTTACTAGGGTTTATTGTTTGAGCTCATCATATATTTACAGTGGGTATAGATGTAGATACCCGGGCATACTTTACTTCAGCAACTATAATTATTGCAGTACCAACTGGAATTAAAATTTTTAGTTGATTAGCAACCCTACATGGAACTCAATTAAATAATTCTCCGTCATTATTATGAGCATTAGGGTTTGTTTTTCTATTTACTGTTGGGGGATTAACTGGAGTAGTATTAGCTAATTCTTCTATTGATATTGTACTACATGATACTTATTATGTAGTTGCACATTTTCATTATGTTTTATCAATAGGGGCTGTATTTGCAATTATAGCAGGATTTGTTCATTGATACTCATTATTTACAGGATTAGTAATGAATGAAAGTTGATTAAAATCTCAATTTACGATTATGTTTCTAGGAGTGAATTTAACATTTTTTCCTCAACATTTTTTAGGTCTAGCAGGAATGCCCCGACGATATTCTGACTACCCTGATGCTTATACTTCATGAAATATTATTTCTACTTTAGGATCAACTATTTCATTATTCGGTATTTTATTTTTTTTATTTATTATTTGAGAAAGAATAGCATCTGCGCGGATACCAATTTATTCAGTTCAATTAAATTCATCAATTGAATGATACCAAAAAATACCTCCTATAGAACATAGTTATGCTGAATTGCCCTTACTTACTAATTAATATTAATCGTTTAATTAAATAAATCTAATATGGCAGATTAGTGCAATGAATTTAAGCTTCATATATAAAGTATTTACTTTTATTAGAAAAATGGCAACATGATCTAATTTAGGATTCCAAGATAGAAATTCTCCAATTATAGAACAATTAAATTTCTTTCATGATCATACACTGTTAATTTTAATTATAATTACAACATTAGTTGGGTACTTAATAGTTATATTATTTTTTAATAAATTTACTAATCGATTATTACTACATGGACAAACTATTGAAATAATCTGAACAGTATTACCAGCTATTGTTTTATTATTTATTGCTATACCTTCTCTACGATTACTTTATTTATTAGATGAAGTAAATAATCCCTCAATTACTTTAAAAACTATCGGACACCAATGATACTGAAGTTATGAATACTCAGACTTTAAAAATATTGAATTTGACTCTTATATAGTACCAACAAACGAATTAGAATTAAACTCGTTTCGATTACTAGATGTAGATAACCGAATTGTATTGCCTCTAAATAATCAAATTCGAATTTTAGTTTCAGCTGCTGATGTTTTACATTCTTGAACAATCCCGGCATTAGGGGTAAAAGTAGACGCAACACCGGGACGGTTAAATCAAACAAATTTTTTGATCAACCGGCCAGGATTATTTTTTGGACAATGTTCGGAAATTTGTGGGGCAAATCATAGATTCATACCTATTGTAATTGAAAGCGTGCCAACAAAAATTTTTATTAAATGAATCTCTTCTTTTTAATTTTATGCAATATAACGAAATATATATATATATTTAGATTATAAATTATATTGTTAAATTAAATAAATAGAAATAAATAAAATTATTTTTTATTTAGAAACATTAGATGACTGAAAGCAAGTAGTGGTCTCTTAAACCATTTTATAGTAATATAGCAATTACTTCTAATGAAAATAAAAAAAATTAGTTAAATTACATAACATTAGTTTGTCAAACTAAAATTATTAATTAATTAATATTTTTTAATTCCCCAAATAGCCCCAATTAGTTGATTAATTTTATTTTTTATTTTTTCTATTGCTTTTGTTATATTTAATATTATAAATTATTATTGTTTCTATTCTAATAAAGCCTCTAATAATAATAATAAATCTATTAACAAATTAAATAATTCAATAAATTGAAAATGATAACAAATCTATTCTCTGTATTTGATCCATCAACAACTATTTTTAATCTTTCTTTAAATTGAATAAGTACTTTTATTGGTCTATTAATTATCCCTTATTCATACTGATTTATTCCTAATCGATTTAATGTATTATGAAACAATATTTTACTAACATTACATAAAGAATTTAAAACATTATTAGGACCAAATAGAGAAAATGGATGTTCATTCATTTTTATTTCATTATTTTCAATAATCTTATTCAATAATTTCTTAGGATTATTTCCTTATATTTTTACTAGAACTAGTCATTTAACCTTAACTTTAACTTTAGCCCTACCTTTATGAATTAGTTTCATAATGTATGGATGATTAAATCATACACAACATATATTTGCCCACTTAGTGCCTCAAGGTACTCCTAGAGTCCTTATACCTTTTATAGTTTGTATTGAAACAATCAGAAATATAATCCGACCAGGTACCTTGGCAGTTCGATTAACTGCGAATATAATTGCAGGACACTTGTTGTTAACATTAATAGGAAATACCGGAAATTCTTTATCTTTGATCTTAGTAAATCTTTTAGTAATTAGACAAATTGCTTTATTAATACTAGAATCAGCAGTTTCAATTATTCAATCGTATGTATTTGCAGTTCTTTCTACTCTATACTCTAGTGAAGTAAATTAATAATAGTTATATACGTACTATACATATATATATATGAAAATAAGTTTTATTCTTTAAAAATTATAGTATACCTGTATTTATAAACATAATTAATATAATAATAATTAAATTTATTTTATTAAATTATAGATGTTACTTTTATTAAATGTCAACACACTCAAATCACCCCTTTCATTTAGTAGATTATAGCCCATGACCATTAACAGGTGCAATTGGTGCTTTAACTATAGTTTCAGGTTTAGTAAAATGATTCCATCAATATGACAATTCTTTATTTATTTTAGGAAATATTATTACATTATTAACTATGTATCAATGATGACGGGATATCTCTCGAGAAGGAACTTTCCAAGGATTGCACACATTTAATGTGACAATCGGCCTACGATGGGGGATAATTTTATTTATTATTTCAGAGGTATTTTTTTTTGTTAGATTTTTTTGAGCATTCTTTCATAGAAGATTGTCACCAACTATCGAATTAGGTAGACTATGACCCCCAATAGGAATTTTAATTTTTAACCCATTTCAAGTCCCTCTATTAAATACAGCAATCTTATTAACATCAGGAGTTACTATTACATGAGCCCATCATAGTTTATTAGAAAATAACCACTCCCAAACAATACAAGGACTATTTTTTACGATTGTTCTAGGAATTTACTTCACAATTTTACAAGCTTATGAATACATTGAAGCTTCTTTTAATATTAGAGATGCTATTTATGGATCAACATTTTTTATAGCTACGGGATTTCATGGACTTCATGTATTAATTGGGACGACTTTCTTAATTGTATGCTTAATACGACACATAAAAAATCATTTTTCTAATTCTCACCATTTTGGTTTCGAAGCAGCTGCTTGATACTGACACTTTGTTGATGTAGTGTGATTATTTTTGTATATTTCTATTTACTGATGAGGTAGATAAATTTATATAGTATAAAGTATATATGACTTCCAATCATAAGGTCTAATTTAATTTAGTATAAATAATTATTTCTTTATTTTTTATAGGAGCTATTATTTTAATAATTTCAATGATTGTCATATATTTAGCAACATTATTGTCAAAAAAAACATCTACCGATCGAGAAAAAATATCCCCGTTTGAATGTGGATTTGACCCAATAAATTATTCACGAATTCCTTTTTCTATTCAATTTTTTTTAATTACTATTATTTTTTTAATTTTCGACGTAGAAATTGCATTAATTCTACCTATAATTGTAATTTTTAAAATATCTAACTTAATATGATGAACAATAACTAGAATAATTTTTATCTTAATTTTAATTATTGGATTAATTCATGAATGGTCTCAAGGAGCATTAAATTGAACAAATTAAATATAAACTATAAGCATTTTAATAAGTATAAATTAAACATAAATTATAATACAAAAATATAAGGATATAGTTAAAAATAACATTTAATTTGCAATTAAAAAGTATTGAATTAATTCAATTTTCCTTAAATTAATTATTTGGAATTTGAAGCGATAAATTGCAATTAGTTTCGACCTAATTCTAGGTCTAAAGACCCGTATTCTTTAATTGAAACCAAAAAGAGGTATATCACTGTTAATGATAAAATTGAATAAATTAATTCCAATTAAGGGTATAAGTTGAACAAAATAAAGCTGCTAACTTTAATTTTTAATGGTTTAATTCCATTTTTATTCCTTTTAAGTATCAAAAATTAAATCTATGCCCAGTAATAACCTTTATTAAATTATATTTAGTTTATATAGTTTAAATAAAACATTATACTTTCACTATAAAAATAAAGAATTTATTCTTTTATAAATTTTTATATTTAAAGATTTGATTAATCTCATTAACATCTTCAGTGTTACGCTCTAAATATAAGCTATTTAAATTATAATTAATTTAATATTAAAGATACTAAAATAAATACTCAAAATACAAATATTATTAAATAAGTTTTTAAATTATTATTTTGTAAAAATTGATTTATAAAAGAAAAAGATTTTAATAAAGAATAAAAATTTTGACCTCCAAAATATTCTGACCACCCATAGTCAAATGATTTTATTGAGTTAAAACCTAACATTAAAGGATATTTTACCACTCAGGTAGTTGATAAAACAGGCATAAATCACATTGACATATTGAAAAATCTAAATAAATAATAATTTAAAGACTTATTAAAAAAATAAAAGCCTACATTTCTTAAAGTATACCCAAATAACCCACCAAAAATACAAACAAATAGAGTTAAAAACTTTAAGCTTATTGGTAAACAAATTAAATCTACTGATCTAAATATTATTCAATTTAATAAAGAACCCCCTATAACCGCTATCAATAAAAGGCCTAACATGCTTTTAGATATAGTTTTTGATTCATCATTCAAACAATTTAAAGAAGACTGATTTATAGGACCAATTAAAGAATAAAAAGATAATCGTAATGAATAACATACTGTTAATCCAGTAGAAAAAAAATATAAAAAGAAAGAAAATAAATTTAAGTTAGATAATAAAACAATTTCTAAAATTAAATCCTTTGAATAAAAACCAGCTAAAAAAGGTATACCACAAAGAGCTAAATTTGCTACATTTAAACAAGAAGTAGTGAAGGGTATAAAAATTACTAGCCCTCCTATATCTCGAATATCTTGTGAATTTTTTATATTATGGATAATTCTACCAGCACACATAAATAAAAGAGCCTTAAATAAAGCGTGAGTCAAAAGATGAAAGAAAGCTAATTTTGGAAAACCTATAGCTAAAATTCTTATTATCAAACCTAGTTGACTTAATGTGGACAAAGCAATAATTTTTTTTAAATCAAATTCAAAATTAGCAGAAATACCTGCCATAAATATAGTTAACCCCCCTATTAATAACAAAAATCTCCCTAATTTATTATCAATTAACAAAATATTGAAACGAATTAATAAGTATACTCCGGCAGTAACTAAAGTTGATGAATGAACTAAAGCAGAAACTGGCGTAGGTGCTGCTATAGCAGCAGGTAGTCAGGAAGAAAAAGGAATCTGAGCTCTTTTTGTTATTGCTGCAATTATTACCAATATTCCTACTAACCCTATAGAAAAATCATTTTTTATAAATTCTAAATAAAAAATATAATTTCAACTACCAAAATTTAATATCCAAGCAATTGCAATTAATAAAGCAACATCCCCGATTCGATTAGATAAAGCAGTTAACATCCCGGCATTGTAAGATTTAATATTTTGAAAGTAAATTACTAAACAGTAAGAGACTAGTCCCAGCCCATCTCACCCTAATAAAATTCTAATTAAATTAGGGGAAATAATTAATATTATTATAGAAAAAACAAATATAACTACTAAATAAATAAATCGATTAATATTAAAATCGTCAACTATATATTCTTTTCTATAAAAAATTACTAAAGAAGAAATAAACAAAACAAAAGACATAAACATCAAACTTATTCAATCAAATAAAAAAGTTATAACAATTGAAGAAGATTGAATTATTAATAAATCTCATTCAATGAAATAGGTTAAGTTATTTAAAAGTAAAAATAATCTCATAAAAAAAAATGTTAAACTTAAAAATATTAAAATAATAAAATTAACAAAACAAATAGAAAAATTTATCATGATTTAAAATGAACTAATTTTCATATCAATGATACCACAAATCATTATTTTATATAAACTATTTAAATAAATACCCATTATTTATAATCAAAGTAAACAAATATCTCTATTCAAAATTAATAAATTTAGTGGGAATCAATGTAAAAATAAAATCAAAAATTCACGATTATAATTCATAGAAAAAGAGTATATAGCTGAATAAATTTTTCCTTGTTGTCTATAAGAATATAAAAATAAAGAATAAGCAGCCCCAAAAAATGATAATAAAGAAATAAAAATAATTGAATAATAAGATCAGCTAATAATTCTATTCAATAAACTAATTTCACCTAATAAATTTAATGTGGGAGGTGCTGCTATATTCCCAGAACATAGTAAAAACCATCAAAGAGATAGACTAGGTATAAAATTTAATAATCCCTTATTAATCATTAAACTTCGTCTACTTACTCGTTCATAGCTTATATTAGCAATACTAAATAGGCCTGAAGAACACAATCCATGAGCAATTATTAAAGTATAAGACCCTCTTAATCCTCAATAAGTTAAAGTTAATAAACCTCCTAATACAATACCTATATGAGCTACTGAAGAATAGGCAATTAAAGCCTTTATATCTATTTGACGTAAACAAATTAATCTAATTAAAAATCCTCCTACTAAACTAACAGAAATAAATACAAAATTAAACTTTATCCCTATAAATAATAAAACAGGAAAAACTCGAATTAATCCATACCCCCCTAATTTTAACAAAACCCCTGCTAAAATTATTGATCCGGAAACAGGGGCTTCGACATGAGCCTTAGGTAGTCAAAGATGAACTAAAAATATCGGTATTTTTACTAAAAAAGCAAAAATTATTGAAAAATAAAAAAAGTAGTAATAATAACTGAAATAATTTATTAATAGGAATATATTTATTGATAAAGAAGAGTTTAAAATATAAAAAATTGATATCAATAAAGGTAAAGACGCTAATAAGGTATAAAATAATAAATAAATACCTGCTTGAATACGCTCAGGCTGATATCCTCAACCTAGAATTAAAAATAATGTAGGAATTAATCTACTTTCAAAAAATAAATAAAATAAAAATAAGCTTATTGAACTAAAAGTCAAAATCAATATTAATAATAAAAATAAAATTAAAAATAAAAAATAATTAATATAATTATTTATTTTAAAAACTAATTCTCTTGATATTAATATTAAACAACAAATTCAAACACTTAATAAAATTAAACCATAAGAGATCAAATCAATACCTAAGAAATAAGAAATATTATAAATAAAAGTATTATAATTGACAAAAATAATAAAAAAAAACATTGTAAAAAATAGTAAATTTTGAACCATTCAAAATCTTTTTTTTAAAAAACATATTGGAGTTATAAATACAACTAAAAATAAAAACTTTAACATTGTAGTAAAGAAAAAGAATTAAAATAATCGTTACCATGAGTACGAATTATAGAAACTAAAATTGAAACCCCTAAAGCCCCTTCACAAACTCTAAAAGTTAAAAATATCATAGAAAAATATACTTCAAAATTTAATAAATTCAAAAATAAAAATAGTAAAAAAAATAAAGAAAGTACAATAAATTCTAAGCTTAATAAAATAGAGAGTAAATGCTTTCGTCTTGAAATAAAAGCAATTAACCCTATAAAAAATAAATAAATCATAAACAATCATTTTAAAAATATTATCATTTGTCAAGTTTTAATAATTTAATGAAAATATTGGTCTTGTAAATCAAAAATAAGAGTATATCTTTTAAAACTTCAAGAAAAAAGAATTTCTTTTTCATTAATCTCCAAAATTAATATTTTTAATAAACTATTTCTTGTTTTTGAAATTTTTAACATAGTTATTTATATAATAAGAATAATTTGTAGATCTATTTTCTCATTAATAAAACACCCCTTAGCCATAGGAATAATACTTCTTATTCAAACATTTTTTATTTGTCTATTGACAGGGTTTATAACTAAAACTTTTTGGTTTTCTTATGTATTATTTTTGATTTTTTTGGGAGGAATATTAGTTTTATTTATCTATGTGACCTCTTTAGCATCAAATGAAATATTCAATTTTTCAATAAAAATTTTAGTTTGTAGATTAATCATATTTATTGCTTTTTGCTTTTTTATATTTTTCATAGATAAAAATCTTTTAATAAATTATTTAATAAATTACGAAAATAGTAGTTTAATAAACATGAAATTATTAATATTAGAAAATTCTTTAATATTAAATAAATTATATAATTTCCCAATAAATATAATTACTATTTTACTAATAATTTATTTATTTTTAACTTTAATTGCAGTTGTAAAAATTACGAATGTATTTGAAGGGCCCTTACGCCCAAATTTTTAATTAAAATATTACCTTTATAAAATAAATTTTTATAATTATACTAATGAATAAACCAATACGGACTAATCACCCACTAATTAAAATTATGAATAATGCATTAATTGATCTCCCAGCCCCATCAAATATTTCTGCTTGATGAAATTTTGGGTCACTACTTGGCCTATGTTTAATTATTCAGACTCTAACAGGACTGTTTTTAGCAATACATTACACAGCGGATATTGAAACAGCCTTTAATTCAGTAAACCACATTTGTCGAGATGTTAATTATGGTTGATTACTACGAACCCTTCACGCAAACGGGGCTTCTTTCTTTTTTATTTGTATTTATTTACATATCGGACGAGGAATTTATTACGGATCTTATTTATATATTTACACATGAACAGTAGGAGTAATTATTCTATTCTTAGTAATAGGTACAGCATTTATAGGCTATGTTCTGCCTTGGGGTCAGATATCTTTTTGAGGGGCAACCGTAATTACTAATTTATTATCGGCTATCCCCTACCTAGGAATTGATTTAGTACAATGATTATGAGGAGGATTCGCAGTTGATAACGCAACACTTACACGATTTTTCACTTTTCACTTTCTTCTCCCCTTTATTGTTATAGCTGCAACTATAATTCATTTATTATTCCTTCATCAAACAGGATCTAATAACCCATTGGGAGTTAATAGAAATAGAGATAAGATTCCATTTCACCCTTATTTTTCTTTTAAAGATATTTTTGGATTTGTTATAATAATTATAATTTTATTTTTACTAACTATTTTAGCTCCTTACAAATTAGGAGATCCAGATAACTTTATCCCAGCTAACCCTTTAGTTACCCCTCCTCATATTCAACCAGAATGGTACTTTTTATTTGCTTATGCTATTTTACGATCAATTCCAAATAAATTAGGAGGAGTAATTGCTTTAGTTCTATCAATTGCAATTTTATTTGTACTACCTTTTACTAATATCAGTAAATTTCGAGGAATCCAATACTATATAATTAATCAAATTTTATTTTGATATATAGTAATAATTGTAATTTTATTAACTTGAATTGGGGCTCGCCCTGTTGAAGATCCTTATATTATCACCGGCCAACTATTAACAGTATTATACTTTTCATATTTTATTATTAATCCGATTTTAACTAAATGATGGGATAATATATTAAATTAAAATTTTAATTTATTTATTTAAAAAATATTTTAATAAAGCTATGTATACATATAATGTAAATACTTATATTTATAAATATAAACTAACATTAAATTTTATAAATAATTAATCAATGAGCTTGAATAAGCATATGTTTTGAAAACATAAGATAAAAATTATCATTTTTATTGATTTTAAAGATACTAAATAAAATTATTTAAAAAAAATTAAAAAATTATTACCTTAAACCCAATAATTAAAACTAAAAAATTTAAAGAAAAAGGTAAAAAACTCTTTCAAGCTAAATACATTAATTTATCATAACGGAATCGAGGTAGTGTCCCTCGAACCCAAATAAATAAAAAAGAAATAAAAGATAACTTTAAATAAAATAATAAAGAATAAATATCAGCCCCCAAAAAGAATAAAGAAAATAATATTCTTATAAATAAAATTCTTGAATATTCAGCTAAGAAAATTAAAGCAAAACCCCCTCTTCTATACTCAACATTAAACCCTGAAACTAATTCAGACTCACCCTCAGCAAAATCAAAAGGAGTTCGATTAGTTTCAGCCAACGAGGTACAAAATCACACTAATCCTAAAGGAAAACATAAAAGTATAAACCAGATATTGGATTGTAAATAAGTGAACGTAAAAAAATTATATCCCCCTACTAAAAAAATTAAAGATAATAAAATTAAGGCTAAACTTACTTCATATGAAATCGTTTGAGCAACAGCTCGTAAACCTCCTAACAAAGCATAATTTGAATTAGAAGATCATCCAGCAATTATCACAGAATAAACTCCTATTCTTAGACAACATAAAAAAAATAAAACACCTAAATTAAAACTAAATAATTTTGTAAAATAAGGTATACAAAGCCAAGCCACTAAAGATAAAAACAAAGAAAAAATAGGAGATAAATAATATACTAAATAATTAGATATAAAAGGATAAGTTTGTTCTTTAGTAAATAATTTAATTGCATCACTAAAGGGCTGAGGAATCCCTAAAAACCCTACTTTATTAGGACCTTTACGAATTTGAATATATCCTAAAACTTTACGCTCTAATAAAGTTAAGAATGCTACTCCAATTATTACACAAATCACTAAAATTAAACTTCTTAAAAAAGGTATAATTAAATCAATAATTATAAACAATACTATTTATAATTTATTAAATTATATCTATAAATTCTAAATTTATTACATTTTTCTGCCAAAATAGTTATTATTTACTTATTATATTTAAAATATTACAGTTAAAATTATTATATAAATTAGTTATAATTCTTATATTTTTAAATTTTAAAATTTTATATTTGGTCCTTTCGTACTAAAATATAACAATTAATTTAAGATAGAAACCAACCTGGCTTACGCCGGTTTGAACTCAGATCACGTAAGAAATAAAAGTCGAACAGACTCTAATTTTAAACTTCTACACCTAAAATTTATCTTAGTCCAACATCGAGGTCGCAATCTTTTTTATCGATTTGAACTCTCCAAAAAAATTACGCTGTTATCCCTAAAGTAACTTAATTTTTTAATCAAAAAATTTGGATCAATTATTAAACAATAAAAATTGAATAAAAAATTTAAAAGTTAAATAAATTTTAATATCACCCCAATAAAATATTTTTAAATTATCAACTTAAAAATAGAAATACCTTATAAGTTAATTTTTTAATAAATATAAAGATTTATAGGGTCTTCTCGTCTTTAAAATTAATTTTAGCTTTTTAACTAAAAAATAAAATTAAAATATAAATTTTTAGACACAACATATATCTCATCCAACCATTCATACAAGTCTTCAATTAAAAAACTAATGATTATGCTACCTTTGCACGGTCATAATACCGCGGCCCTTTAAAATTATTTTCAGTGGGCAGGTTATACTTTTTATAAAATTCAAAAAGATATGTTTTTGATAAACAGATGAATATAAAGATTTGTCGAATTAATTTAAAAATTCTTTATAAAATAAATTTTTTAAACAAAAAAAATTTTACTAATTTAATCATTATTATTTTTTTTTATAAAATTAAAATAAAAATTTTAATAAACTATTAAATTTTACACTAAATAATATAAAATATAAATAAATTATAAAATAATTTTTAAAAATAACTATTTTTAAGCTTATTTTTTTTAACAAATATAAATAAAATTATAAAATTTTATTTAAAAGCTCATCCCTTTAAATATTTAAATTAATAATTTATTTAATTAATATAAACAAATAAATAAATTACCAATTTATAAATTGAATTTATTTCTTAAAAAACTAGATATATTAAAAAACGAATAACATTTCATTTCTAATAATTTATAAATTAATATTTATTTTACAATAAATAAAATAAATTATTAAATCTTTTTAACTCGAGAATAATTATATTTTAATTATTTAATTGATTAATCCTGACACACAAGGCACAAAAAATTAATTTTTCTATTTAAATAAAAATTTTTCAAAATATTTAAATATTCTTTTACAATACTAATAAACTATAATAAAAATTATTTTTTCTTTATAAAATACTAAAAATATACTATTTAAAATTATTTTTATTAAAATAAAATAAATTTTTAGACAATTATTAATAAATAAATACTAAAATCAATTTAAAATGAATTGCACATATTTCTTATCAATGTAAGTGAAAAGCTTTACTTTTTAAGCTATAAATTGTAATTCTAGAAATACCTTCCGGTATGCCTACTATGTTACGACTTATCTAATTTAAAAAAATTAAATCAATAATCGATATGTGCATATTTTAGAGCTATAATCAATAAATTTTTCTTAAATTTATTTTACTTTTAAATCCGATTTCAAATTTATAATTTTAATAAATTATTCAATATAATTAATAATTATTGTAACTCATTTTAACTCTTAATTATAAACTGCACCTTGATCTGACATCATTTTTTTTATAAAATTAAGAAAATTTTTATTCTAATAAAATATTCTTTTGACGACGATATACAAATTTAATTAAATTAAGTAAGGTTTATTGTGGATTATCATTTACTAAACAAGTTCCTCTAAATAGATTAAAATACCGCCAAATTATTTAAGTTTTAAGATTTTATCTATTACTACTTTATTTTGTTATTTTATTGTTTAAATAATAGGGTATCTAATCCTAGTTTTTATTTAAATTTTTTTAGATTTAAAAATAATAATTAAAAATATAATATATTTTAAAATTTCACCTATAAAATAATAATTTAATTTTTTAAATATTAACATTTTAACTAAAAATATAATAAATTTATTTGTACTATTTGTATAACCGCGATTGCTGGCACAAATTATATCAGTACTAAAAAAAATTTCTAATTCTTAATCTAATAAATTATTAATATTAATTACTGCGAATAAAATTTTATAATTTTTTAAATAATTTTAATTCAATTTTATATACATGTAAATAAATATTTTAATAAATTTCTTTACTATTATAAAATAATTAATAAAGTAAGTATAGATTTATTAGTAAATAACAAAATTAAATAATTATTTTTAAATAACAAATAATAGATAAATAAATTTAAAAATTTCCCCCCAACGAAAACTT